GACCTATGGTTAAAAAGATAAACCCTATACTAATAAGACGATAACTCCAATGATCCAATTGTTGAATCAATTGGGATCTGTAATAATTCTTAGCAGAAAATAAATAAGTATTTCCAAAAACATTGCTTCTTTCATTCATGTATTGGATTTCGTCAAAGGAAAAAGACTCATTTACTAAACAATTGCTTTTATAAAAAATCTTTATGTCTTTTCGAAATGTAATGACTAGAAGGGCTACTGATACTAATGATCCGCATAAGAGAGCTGCATAAGCCAATACCATCATACTTACGTGCATTATTAACCACTCGGATTGGAGAGCAGGTACTAATATTGCGGATTGATGTATTTCAGTTAAAAGACCCGAAGTAGTAAAGCCTTGTGTAAAAATAACACTTGGCGCGGTTATTGCACTGAAATAATTTTTTTTTTTGAAATACGGAACGATATGAATAATGGAGAAAGTCCATGAAAGGAAGATTAGTGATTCATATAAATTACTTAATGGGAAATGCCCCGAATAAATCCAACGAGTGACTAATAATCCTGTTATACAGAAAAAAGTAGCTATCAGGCCCTTCTCTGACGAATCGTATAGTTTTACGATTTCATCGACTAATAAGGTTATTAAATGAATTGTAATTACAATTGAAACAATTGAAAAAGAAATATGAGTTAATATATGTTCGAAAGTTAAAAATATCATAAAAAAAAATAGAAATAAAGGAATCCCTTAATTAAGGGATACAAATCATAAATTGAATTCATTATAGGATCTATTCTATCTTTTTTAGAAGATGGCATGCCGCCACTCGGACTCGAACCGAGATGCTCTAGCACTGCTTCCTAAGAGCAGCGTGTCTACCAATTTCACCATGGCGGCTTGCTGCTAAAACTGATAATATCCTATTCATATTCAATCGTCCAGATTGAAGAAGTAAACTCAATCTAGTATTTTTTAGGAAAGATTCAAATTGATGAATAATAATTCATAGGGATTTGAAGGTTCATTATTTTCGTTTATAGGGTATCCCTTTTACTTAACTTCAACCTTTCGTGTAGTTTATGATCTTCTGGAATTGAATTGTTGTAACTGGATAGTTCTACCCCCTATCCAGGGATAGAACTAAAAAAAATGTCCTTTCTCATTCTCATTTTTTAATGATTCATTTCTCATTTATTGGATTTCAAAAATATGAAACAAAAAAATGCATTTTCTCAACGATCATAAAATAGGATCTATTTTGAATCATTATAATTTGACACATTTTTCATAGTTCATATCCCGATTAACAACTTTTATAGATTGGGTTGAAAGCGAGAGATATAGAGCAGTATCTATATAGTAATTCAGAGAAATAATAATTCAGAAAATGACAAAAAGTTTGAAACTTAATCAATTAGTTTCAACGATTCATTAATTTTAACTAAAGATTTTATATCTGCTCTTTTCGAGAAATAGAGAAAAAAAAACTTTTCTTCGAAAAAAGAATAAACAGAAGATACAAGAAGAAAAGTTTTTTTTTTTGAATTCAGTAAACAGAAGAGTTCTTATTCTCCAAATCATAAGAGCGAGGAGAATTGAATTTCATATTGATTAGTCCAAACCAGTAGGTAATGGAAATTTCGAATTTTCTATTCGAAATGAAATTCGAAAAGTTGAAACTTTTTGAGTCAAGTCGATTCAGATTATTACAACTTTTGATTACTTAGTTCTTTGTCGCACACCAAAACCTTTTGCATTTTCGGTCGAATTTTTTTGTCCCACACAAAAACTTTTTGAATTTCCGGTCGAAAGAGATTTCCCCAATGAAAAAGCTTTTAAGGCTGCCCAATATCCTTTCCGTTTCCAAATATTTTTACGAATACGCTTTTTTGAGATAGAAGTACGTTTTTTTGGAACTCCCATTTTAAAATACAGAGGTTACTCATTATTCGAGTTGGATGTGAAAGACATCTATTATTCAAAAAGAATCATTCTTTACTATTCATTATCTATTTGTTTTTTAAATAGCATTCTCTTTATAAAAAGAAGTAGAAAACAAAAAAAAAAAGAAAAACTATAGATATGTTAAAATCGCAGTTAAATATTATTCGAAATCGAATAAAACATTACTATAAAATATAAAAAAGGAATATGTTAGGTGATATGTGATTTTTTATATTAATTGGTCAAGATCGAGGAAAGTAATTGAAATTTTCTAATTCGAAAAAAACGAGTAATTAAATAAAGTATACAAAGATTGAGAAACGAAATTTTTTTTTAATTTTAAAAAAATTTTCTATTTAGTTTCTAAAAATTCGAAAAATTGACGGATATTGAAGTCCTTACTAGATTTCAAAAAAAAATAAAAAATAAGTAGAACATGAATAAAAAGATTGATACATAAGATGAATAAAAGAAAAGATAAGAAGAGATACGCCCCCCCCCTAGGTATTTAATACCTTCCCCTATAAAGAAACTCATAACACCCATTCCATTCGTAATTCCATCAATTAT